TTAGCCGTCTATAGAATTAGCTTCAACAGCAGCTAGATCCAGAGGGAAGTTGTGAGCGTTACGTTCGTGCATAACTTCCATACCAAGGTTAGCACGATTAATGATATCAGCCCAAGTGTTAATTACACGACCTTGACTGTCAACAACAGATTGGTTGAAATTGAATCCATTTAAGTTGAAAGCCATAGTGCTGATGCCCAGAGCAGTAAACCAGATACCTACTACTGGCCAAGCAGCTAAAAAGAAATGTAGAGAACGGGAGTTGTTGAAACTAGCATATTGGAAGATCAATCGGCCGAAATAACCGTGAGCAGCTACAATATTGTAGGTTTCTTCTTCTTGACCAAATTTGTAACCTGCATTAGCGGACTCATTTTCCGTAGTTTCCCTGATCAAACTCGAAGTTACCAAGGAACCATGCATAGCACTAAATAGAGAGCCGCCGAATACGCCAGCTACACCTAACATGTGAAATGGATGCATAAGAATATTGTGTTCAGCCTGGAATACGATCATGAAATTGAAAGTACCAGAGATTCCTAGAGGCATACCGTCAGAGAAGCTTCCTTGACCGATAGGGTAGATCAAGAAAACAGCAGTAGCAGCTGCTACAGGAGCTGAGTATGCAACAGCAATCCAAGGACGCATACCTAGACGGAAGCTAAGCTCCCACTCACGACCCATATAGCAAGCTACACCAAGTAGAAAGTGTAGAACGATTAGCTCATAGGGACCACCGTTGTATAGCCATTCATCAACAGAAGCTGCTTCCCAGATGGGATAGAAATGCAGACCAATGGCTGCAGAGGTAGGAATAATAGCACCGGAGATAATATTGTTTCCATAAAGAAGAGAACCGGAAACAGGCTCACGAATACCATCAATATCTACTGGAGGAGCTGCAATGAAAGCGATAATGAATACAGAGGTTGCAGTCAATAGGGTAGGAATCATCAAGACACCAAACCATCCAATGTAAAGACGGTTTTCGGTGCTAGTGATCCAATCACAAAAACGATTCCATAGGCTTGCGCTTTCGCGTCTTTCTAGAATTGCGGTCATGGTTAGAACTTGGTTTATTTATAATTTAATCATTAGAAGCTCCCAAGCATATACATAAGGCTTGTTATTCAACAGTATAACATGATTCATATCTGTATGTCAACCAGATATTTTGACATCTATATTTTGACATCTATATTAAAAATAAAAGACTAAGATTAGTCTATAGAAATAGACTATCTTACATTTAGCATAGACTATATGCTTACTTTGTAAGCATATTTCACACTATATTAACAGTATAATATTATACCCGTAGATATAGACGCTATATTACATTCCTTATTACTTTATGGTTCCAAGTAATAATTACTAATAAAATTGGATTGGATCCAGAATAAGTAGACTTCTGTCTACTTACTATAGGACTTGGATCCCATTGATCTGGGTTGCCCGGGACTTGAACCCGGAGCTCGTCGGATGGAGTGGATTATCTACTCCTTTTCTAAGAGTAAAAAATCTCTCCCCAAACCGTGCTTGCAATTTTCATTGCACACGGCTTTCTCCATGTATAAATTTATTAATCATTTGGATCTCCGGGTGGAAAAATTCCATAGGATCATGAAGTGAGGTAATTGATCAATAAGCATTTCATTGGTAAAATCAGTTTTCTACTTGTTTATTCTGTATATTTTGCCAGGAATTAGATAGGGCATTTAATTTGGATAATATCTGAATTCCAAAATCGTTCTCTCTGTGAACGAGTCTTTGAAAAGGACGAAGAAATGAATTCTTGTTCTTTGAAGAACGATTTTGTGAAGAGTTCCGAACCTGATTCTTCCCGAACTACACGTATCGTACTTTTATGTTTACAAGCTAAAGTTTTAGCACATGGAAGTAGAAGTATATACTTTATATAATATAAACCATCTTTATTGATGGATCCACTGTAGTAATGAAAAAGATTTCTACAAATTCGATCGAATCGATCGAGGATATCATCATCTGTTAGACTGGTCCAGGATAATTTACTAATTGGATGGCCTGAGATGTCACAGAATTTTTCTTTAGCCAAAAAGAAAAGAATTGATCTAATCGGAGCTATTGGATTCAATTCATTGGTAACTAGATCGGTAATGAATAAATCATCTAGCATTTTGGTTCTAACCACGAGAGGTTTTATTTTAAAACTCAGAAAATAACCTAAAAAAAAGGAATCATTCTTGGATAATTCAAGAATACATATCCTATACGGTTGAGACCAAAGATGGAAATAATATTGCCAAAAATGAAACAGATGATATCTACATTTTTTCACTTGGAGGTGAGTACCCTTTAAAGCTATAAGGGATCTTTCTCCATATCTCACATAGTGGATGAAAGAATCCTTCAACAACCAGATCCTTTTGGTTGAAATATTGATAGGAAATATGACAATATGTTTGATCTTTCGATCAAAATGAGTTCGATTGGGAAAAGATCCATACAACAACGATCGTGAACGAGAAAATCGTTTCAGAAGAGGAACTAAAAAGGATTCGCATTCATATACATAAGAATTCCATAGGAACAGGGATAACCTCATATTTTCCCTCGGTACAACCAAAGCTTTCTGCAAATTTTCTGCACTAAAACTATTTCTCCATTCATGGAGAATGAATCGTAATAGATGCAAAGAAGGAGTATCTCGGATCCAGCGACGAAAGGTCCGCACCAAAATTTCCGGATGAATCGAGTAGGGCACTCGTATATCTGATATATAATTGGAATGTGGGAATTTATCCTCGATAAGGGGAAATATGCAATGTATGGACCGAATACTCTTCCATCCACTCATTGTTTCTGCAAAATGTTTTGATCGCATTGCGAACGAAACTTCCAAGATAACTGTCAAAGCCTCTAGTACCGGTTCAGAATAAGAATTTCTATTGCGATCAATAAATTGAATTGGATCACAATTCCCGAATAAACCAATTGAATCATTCTGTTGACGTATCCGACGAATCAAACGTTTTACAGTTAGGAAACTAAAATAATTAGAAATTAAAATTTCTATCGGTTCAGAGGAACTTGATCTATCTAAATGATGATCATGAGCAATTGCGTAAAGATCTTCTCGAAAAAAAAGTGGATATAAAAATAATTGTTGCCAAGATCTATGTTTGTTTCCATCTCTTTGAAACTCATCCATTTTAAAACCTGGGCCCTAGAATAACCTCTTGGATTATGAAATGATACATGGTGCGATCTAGTCGGGACATAAGAAAGAATCTTTATCTGAATATTCTATTTACAATAGATCTTCATTCGTCATGAGGAAGAACAAAAATCTTTTATCTTGGCGGTCCGATCGCTCTCCTGACTTAGGGAATAAATTGACCTGGTCAGTACACTATTTCTCTTACACATTTGTTTTTGAGTATTTAGGACTCATTGCGGGTGTAGAAATCCCTGATCTACTACAGGGAAAAACTTCCCTTATCGGTTACTAAAATGCTCTTAACTTCTGAGTAGTAAAGGGAATTCCTCGTTGAAATGAGGAACAGAAGCTCGTTCCTCTGGTTTTACTTATGATTCAAGCCATCCAGCTTTCTCCATTGACTCGCTCGACTTAATCAAGTGTTGATTCGATCTTATTTCATAACTCATACATTTGTTCAAACAGCATAGAATATCCAATATAATATTGGATACATTTGACTCCTTGAATAAAATACGTTTCTGATAAAATCAGATAAACAAAATAAAGTCTCATCAAGTCAAGATTGTTAGAACGACATGCTGCTTTTTCCATTTATTTCCTTTTCAGGATCAGTCGTAGTCTTACTAACTTTACCGATGGTATGGACGAAATTTTTACTTCATCCGAATGTGTAAAAGACCTTAGTCGCACTTAAAAGCCGAGTACTCTACCATTGAGTTAGCAACCCTTATTTGCTATTTGAAGAGATGTAATCGAAGTGATATACAAAGTTATTCCATATGAAATAACCGGTATGAGATTTGAATCAGAAATAAATAGAATATATTTATTCTATTTATTCTATGGAATAAATAGAATAAAAAATAAAGGATCTATTAATTTAGATCTACCATTTATGAATCAAATCATAAAATTTGATACGGATCAGGTTATTTTTGATCCGTCAAACGAATTCACAATGATTCGAAAACATCCTGAATAGTGGACCTAATGAAATATTTATTAGGAATTATATTGGCACAATGCGCCATTGTCAATCCCAGATTGTTGGATTGATACTTTAATTGTTGGATTGGCACTACATTAAGACGAAAAATTATTAGATACATCAATTAAAAGATCCTACGCTTATATTAGGAATGACAGTAAAAAAAAATTATTATTCGTTACGATAATTTGTTCTCAAGAAACTTCCAACTTTTCCATAGGAAGTTAGTTCCTGTATTTCATTAATTCGGTCCTTCTATACACTCCATCTTTTATCGTTCTTAGTCGAACGATTCAAATCTCTCTCATCTCCATATCAATAGAAAAAGATTTCTAATCTGCATACCTATATAGGATCGCAGGGCAATAATATACATGAAATGAGCATATAATAAGAGTAAAAAAAATGGATAATAAGAAAACAACCATGACACGAAACGTAAATAATAAATAAATCTCATGTAATTGAAATTTATTGCTAAATTTATTGGACCTAGACGTAGACGCATGACTTATCTCCCTTTTTTTAATTCTAAAGCACGTTTAAAATGATAAATTTTTGCCCTCAGAAAAATACCATGAACAGTTTCCGTAGGTTGAGCTCCTAATTCGAGGAAATTCACAATAGCACCATAAATTAAGCGAGTTTCATCCTTATTCATTGGATCATAAAAACCCAATTCCTAAAGAGCTCTTCTTTCTCCTCGAGACTTAACGTCAATGGCAACAATTCGATAGGTAGCTCATTGGGATAGATAGACAAGATAACCCCCTATCCCCCCTGGAAAACGTATATGAAGGTTTATCCTCATATGGCTCGAGCGATAATTGTTCGTATAAGCTCTCCCTATTTATAGAAGGAATATCTAACTAGATAAACTTTATAAATTAAAGTGATTATTCATCTTATTCCTTTGACTTCTCAAGGATAATAAAGATAAAATTTTTACTCGTAGCTCAAGTATGCTTGAGTAATGTTCAAAAACCAGAGAATATTACTAAAAAAGCATTTATCGCCACTTTTTAAGCCATCTTTCATCTATTTTCTCTCTCCGTTTTACGTGGAATATATCTCAATCCTTTATAATGTGATATAATTGTTTGATCGGAAATAGAATTTTCTTGTTCTGAAATCAATTATCTTATCTTTGAATCATTAGGTCCAAGCCTTACTCTGGTGGTCCCCATCCATTATGGAATGACAGCAACGTACATTTCGTTATTTTCCACGTCGAGCAATAGGACGTGATTGATCCTTGTCGAATTCTATCTAGCTTTTCTCGAAATCGTTCGACTTAGATCGAGAATTGTTTCCTTATTCCACTTCACTATTCTAATCTTTGAGCTCGATGTAGACTTACAAAATGGTTATATCTCATTTATTTCATTTACACTAACCCTAAATTCTATCCCCTAATTGAAAAACGAATTTATATTTTATTCCTAGTCAAGCTCCGCTTATCTTTTTCAAAATATAAATGTTGAGCGAAGAGAATCTTCAAATAGAAAATGGCGGATGTCATAATCCACAGAACCAATCATGTCGTTTAAGTCGCACGTTGCTTTCTACCACATCGTTTTAGACGAATTGTTATCATAAGGTAGATATCTGATCTGCTATAAAATAGATATGTAATTATGAATAGTCATTAACTTAATTATACACAATATTTATATTGACATAAATTCATTATCCGAGCTAATGCTAGGTATTGAACTCTTCTTTAGCTGCATACATTACTTCGACAGTAATGGTTTCAATGCCCTTTTGTCGTGCAAATTTCTCAGTATTTCTTTCTACCTTTTCTCTGACAAAACGGGGGATTTTATTTAATTCTAGTCGACTTTCAGGATTCCAAATTAGGCCTATATCCGTGGATAATGATTTGGTTATGATTTCTTTAGTATCATGACCACCAAAAATATCTAGAAGATGGTCCTCCATACCTAGAGCAAATGAGTTATAAACTAGATCAGCTATTTGATTAGTACCTTCGTAACCTAGAAAGGGTCGGTATCCTAAGGGAAAATTTTGTATATGAACTGGTGCAGAAATAACTCCACAAGGAATATCAAGACGTTTACCAATATGACGTTCCATTTGAGTACCAAATATTGCAGATGGTTCTACGTGAGCGATCATATCTCCTACTTCAGCATGATCATCTGTGATCAGTATTTCATCACAGAAACCTTGGATTTGCTCTTTAAACCATTCCGCATCGTGTTTGCAATAAGTACCTGCACAACTCACACGAATTCCCATCTCTCGAGCAAGTATCTTAGTGATTGAAGCAGCATGAGTTGCATCACCAAAAACGACTGTTTCTTTTCCCGTCAAATTCTGACAATCAATAGATTTTGAAAACCAAGCAGCTTGGGAAACAAATCGAGTTTGTCCGTCGATATAAGGTTCATAATCAACTCTTTTACTTGATGAACTACGAGCCAAGGTATTCACATTTTTGTGAATCTGGCGGATCCACTCCGCCATATCCACAGCCCCCATGGGGGCTGTGGATATGTAAGGCATTCCATATTCTTTATTCAAATACATCGCCGTCATTAAGCCCACTTCACGATAAGGAATTAAATTGAACCAAGCTTTTGGTAAATTTTTAAGATCTTCTACAGATCCTCCTTCAGGAATTATTTGATTAATTTCAATGTCCAGATCTCGTAATAAACGTCTCAACTCACGACAATCGTGTTGATTATGAAAGCCCAATGTAAAAATTCCAATTATATTGACAGAAGGCGCATCTGTTAGGAATTTATCAAATTTTTTTTGTCTATGGCATCTATCTAAATAATATCGAACTACCTGTTCCAAAGTTCTATCTGCCGCCTGAATTTCATTCACTTGATAATGATCTACATCCGCAAAAATGACGTTGGAATCAGAAATTATGGATGCTCTATCCACAAAATTATGTAAATCCTCTTGCAAGATACTAGAGGTACATGTAGGTGTCAATATGATAAGATCAGGACGTTCTTCCTTATCTTTACGAATAATATTATCCACAACTCTTTCTTGAGATCCACGTGCTAGTACGTGACGATCTACTATACTAGCAGTAGCAGCAGTAAAATCTCTTTCGCGTTCTAACATAGAACGCATTACATTAAAATAATCATCGCCTAGAGGAGCATGCATGATGGCATGCACATTTTTGAAGGAACTAGCTACTCGTAGGGTTCCAATATGAGCAGGACCAGCATACATCCAATGGGCTAATTTCATAAATTATACTTTATTTCAATTTGATTTGTGTTCCCATCCTACACCATAAAAATATCCCTTTCTATATTTAATACCTATTTAAAATCATATTTCCCTTCCATAAGTATAGTCTATGAAATGACTAGAAATCAAAAGAAAGTAGAAATCCAATTTATACCATTATTTTATTCTTTAAATATTTGTCCCGTCTGGCTGGGACGGAAGGATTCGAACCTTCGCAATAACAGGACCAAAACCTGCTGCCTTACCGCTTGGCCACGCCCCATTCTTATCTGATGCTAATCAATACTCATATTAATAATAAATATAAGTTAAAGCAATGTTCCATTCTAAGCAATGTTCCATTCTAATCTTAACTGCATTATTAGAATTCGATTTGCTATAATTTAATTGCTACGATTATTAAGAGATCTCTGAATCTCATACCAATAAATATGTGATTGCATCCTGCATTTAGATATAAGCCTGCTTAGCTCAGAGGTTAGAGCATCGCACTTGTAATGCGACGGTCATCGGTTCGATCCCGATAGCTGGCTCTTTTCTATTTTTTTCATTCCTTCCATTATAAACCATGTCTCGTTAGGATCTATGAAATAGGGAGAAAACTCTTCCTTTTATGATCATCGGTCCACCGGGTCTGTCATGGCATAACGAAATGAATGATTGGAACATATTTTTTTAGACCTCTCCAATACAAACATAAATTGAAAAAATGTCGTTCTCCATATAAAATAATTACAATATTCGCACGGTTTATACTATTCCTCTTTCCAGCATTATTTGTTTATTTCGTAAAATAAGGAGTTTTTATGTCCCGTTATCGCGGACCTCGTTTAAAAATAATAAATCGTCTGAAGACTTTACCAGGACTCAGTAAGAAAACACCCAACAGAATTATTGAGAAGTCTGGCAAGAGAAAACATTCTAAACCTCCTAAACCTTCTAAATATCCTGTCTGTCTAAAAGAAAAACAAAGATTACGTTTTCATTACGGACTTACAGAGCGACAATTACTTCAATATGTTCGTATTGCTAGAAGAGCCAATGGACCCACGGGTCAGGTCCTATTGCAATTACTTGAAATGCGTTTGGATACCATTATTTTTCGATTGGGTATGGCACTTACCATTCCTGGAGCCAGACAATTAGTCAACCATAGACATATCCTGGTCAATGATCGGATAGTAGATATACCAAGTTATCGTTGCAAACCCCAAGATTTGATTTCTATAAAAGATCAACAAAGATCCAGAAATATAATAAATAAAAATATAGATCTATCCCAGAGGGATAAAATCTGGGTGCCAAACCATTTGAATCTTAAAAAAAAAAAAAAGTCACAATATATTGGATTAGTAAAAAAAATAGTAGATAGTAAACGGATCAGTTTGAAGATTAATGAATTGTTAGTCGTAGAGTATTATTCCTGTCGAGTTTAAATTGAGAATAAAAAGGAGGGATTCCTGCACATCTGTTCCTCTGTACATTACATTACAATATTAATAAATATTAACACATTTATTGTCCGTTTTTTACAATTCCAATGTTAGTTATTTTCCTTTCCCATACCAATGTTCGTTTTCCTCATTTCATTTCCTCTATCACGAAATAATAACGGGGTTGTGGGATGATGAGATCATCCTATTGGGATGGGATTCAATAGATTGATAAAAAAAAATAAGGTAAATATACGGAAAGAGAGGGATTCGAACCCCCGGTAAACACACGCCTACATAGCAGTTCCAATGCTACGCCTTGAACCGCTCAGCCATCTTTCCTATGCAATCTCTCCATTTAAATCCAAAAAATGTAAATTAGATTAGTGGATAGCAAGTTAAAAATTATTCTTGTTCAGATACGAGAACTTCCTTTTGCAGAAGTAAAGTACTTAACTTATTCAATCCCCCCTAAAGACAAAAGAATATTTTACCACACTTCTTATTTTCTTCCTATTTCAGCAAATTAGAATCTTTATCAATCTGCTGATCTCATCTTATTCGGGTTGCCCAATCCAATCGCTAAATTGAGCCAGATCTATTAATCCATTTAATTTCATGATCATAATATACATAAGGATTGTATAGTATTATTAATAATTCTTCGGCAAGGATTCATAGTACAAATTGTATCATTATGACGAGATTTTTATCCATATTTATTATGTATGTTAATATGGGTATGCACACAATGATCATTTAGTTCTCATTATGCAATGATCCTTTCACTTTACTTACTTGTTTGCTCGTTCGGATCACGAGCAAATGAGTCTGGACTTACTTATTGAGTTCGTAGAATATTTAATTTAAAATAAATTAAATTTTTTCTATTGTTCATCAGTCAATTTACATGAACACCCCTTTCGAATATTCTCTATCTATTTTTATTCAGAATAGTCAATTAGATTAGAATTTTCACATTATTTACGATCAGAAGGAAACCCATTTATTATGCTATTGTGCGTCGGAAAATCATTTTGTTCATGGGATCATTTCCGTATGGGGAATGAAGGAAATTATCAAATCTCTAATTGACTATGCCTAGATCTCAGAGAAATGACAATTTTATCGATAAGACCTTCACAATTGTAGCGGATATCTTATTGCAAATAATCCCAATGGCTTCAGGGGAGAAAGAGGCATTTACCTATTACAGAGATGGTGTGATTTGATATTTTTTTCTCTTTCTGTTTTTCTCCTTTCAGGGAATGGCGGGATATTGAGTCAAAGAAAACTTACGCTTAGTGAAAGTGAGTTTCATAAATAGAACAATTCTTTCTGTCGTGTATCCCCGATTGATGCAGCCTTAGATGCTTTGATCTTCTGAGATTCTAGTATCAAGCGAAAGGTTACACCTATGTATGTAATAGGTGTTAATGGTCAAACCTATCTGATAGGCACGCATAGGGGAAATTAAAAAGCACTACGTGTGGAAATCGACAACACAAACGCTTCGTTATCATACATATGACCTTTTTACGAAGGGCTAGTGAGAATGGTTGGGGCAACAAACATCCATCTCGTTTGTACTTCGGATACCGTTAGAACCATCGGAGATTGTTGAAGTGAATAACTCCCTTAAAATACGGTGCGTTAAGGACAAAGAAATTGTTGAAGGTTCTGTTTTTAGTGATAAGCTAAAATCCTTGTTATTCAGAAAAAAGAATCTTTGCAAGAAGGATGGCTAGAGATTCATCAGAAATACACTAGCTCCTGTTAATTATTAATAATGGGGATAAGACTCTCTTTACAATTCAACGGATTACTTCCCTTATTATGTAAAATAAAAGGAGGAGCCGTATGAGGTGAAAATCTCATGTACGGTTTTGTAACGGAGATCATTTCAATTGAATGAACGACCGTGACGAATGTCAGCTCAATCCGAAGGGGAATATGCGGAAGCTTTACAAAATTATTATGAAGCCATGCGCCCGGAAATCGACCCTTATGATCGAAGTTATATACTATATAATATAGGTCTTATCCACACGAGTAATGGGGAACATACTAAGGCTTTGGAATATTATTTCCAGGCATTAGAACGAAACCCATCTTTACCACAAGCTCTTAATAACACGGCCCTGATCTGTCATTACGTGCGGCTATCTGTACTATAGAATGAATTCGTTTAGAACTACGGATAAGGACAAAAGAACAGGCTTTCTACATATACGCCGTCCAAAGGGACGGTTTTTATCAGCTGTAGTAAAAAAAATATCCCTCATAGGAGCCCAAATATGAATGGATAAATAGAGCCTGGATATTCTATGGATAAAAAAAACCATTCAATTGATGGGGAAAGCACCATAAAGATCAATTATTGAAAGTTCGGGCTGATACGATCAAATCTGCTCATTGACAAAAATAAGGAATCAACTTATGTAATAGAGTTGATTTACTAGGCTATTGAGCAGCGGTGTAGGATCAGATCCTAAAGATGTGAAGTACTCTCCTACCAGTTGCAGACGGAAAGTACTATTTGAAAGTTCTATACAGAACGTAGATAGTTACCCCTTAAAAAGACTTCTATTCGGATAATCTGAAGTAGATCTTTTTGTTTCTATACTTCATCTTTATGAGGGTGGGAGAAAAGATAAAACCTTTTTCATTTATCGAAAGTGAAGTTTGAAACTCATGTCATTGACCCTTTCTGTTCTTTCGGTTAACCTGAACCTATTCCCAATCAACTCTCTTCTATTTTGTAAGTTTGGGTAAAGAACTAAAGAATAATATGTGAATTGAGCCGTATGAGGTAGGAAACTCTCAAGTACGGTTCTAAGGGAAGAAAACTTTTCCAAGTTGACCTATCCCGACCGAGGAGAACAGGCCATTCGACAAGGAGATCCTGAAATTGCGGAGGCTTGGTTCAATCAAGCTGCTGAGTATTGGAAGCAAGCTATAGCGCTTGCTCCAAGTAATTATATCGAAGCACAAAATTGGTTAAAGATTACAGGACGTTTTGTAGAATGAAAATCTCTCTATTACCATACTGGTAAATCGTATGGATTATGATATGAAACATTTTATCCATTCAGGATAAATCAATGAATCATACTATTCGATCGAATTAGCTTCTCTTATTTCGTTGTCATTTATATAAATAAATATATTGACAATAAAATAAATAATACCTTCTATGGATCGTTAATGAAAGGGATCTTTTGAATAGGAGTAAATCCCGTCCAGAGATTTAATTTATTAAGGATCCATTAATATTTATCCACAAATAATTCAAAGTTTTTGTGATTCAAAAATGTTATCTGGGACATATGGGGTCCAAATATATGGGTAAATACAACAAACTGGATATGAAGATAATTATATTACACATTATACCGAGAAATGCCTTTTCCCACTGGGTGGGAAAGACGTTTCCCATATTGTAATGGTCCATTGAGCACCTATGGTATATGTCATAATAAATTTGAACACCTGCCTCAGATTGACTTCCGTATCATAGTTTGCTTCAGTCCTGAACTGGGAAATAAAGAGAGGAACGAGTTAAGAACATATATCTATCGTTCAATAATTCCTTCCTGTTGGCGGGTTTTTTCTCATATCTCGTCTGGAAAGAGGAGAACTCAATGATCATTCGTTCACCGGAAGCAGAAGTAAAGATCGTGGTGGAGAGGGATCCTATTAAAACATCTTTTGAAAAATGGGCTAAACCCGGTCATTTCTCAAAGACACTAGCTAAGGGACCTAATACTACCACTTGGATCTGGAACCTACATGCTGATGCTCACGATTTTGATAGCCATACCAATGATTTGGAAGAGATCTCTCGCAAAGTATTTAGTGCTCATTTTGGTCAACTAGCCATCATATTTATTTGGCTAAGTGGGATGTACTTTCACGGCGCTCGTTTCTCTAATTATGAAGCATGGCTGGGTGATCCTACTCACATCAAACCCAGTGCTCAGGTAGTTTGGCCAATAGTAGGTCAAGAAATTTTGAATGGAGATGTAGGTGGAGGTTTTCGAGGAATACAAATAACCTCTGGGTTTTTCCAGATTTGGCGAGCATCCGGAATAACTAGTGAGTTACAACTTTACTGCACCGCAACTGGTGCATTGATCTTTGCAGCGTTAATGCTTTTTGCTGGTTGGTTCCATTATCACAAAGCTGCTCCAAAATTGGCTTGGTTCCAAGATGTAGAATCCATGTTGAACCACCATTTAGCAGGGTTACTAGGACTTGGGTCTCTAGGTTGGGCAGGACACCAAGTACACGTTTCTTTACCTATTAATCAACTCCTAGATGCTGGAGTGGACCCTAAAGAGATACCACTTCCTCATGAATTTATTTCAAATCGTGATCTTTTAGCTCAACTTTATCCCAGTTTTGCTGAGGGATTGACCCCATTTTTCACCCTGAACTGGTCGGAATATTCCGATTTTTTGACTTTTCGTGGAGGACTCAATCCGGTAACGGGGGGTCTATGGCTGACCGATACTGCACATCACCATTTGGCTATTGCAATTCTGTTTCTGATCGCAGGTCATATGTATAGGACCAATTGGGGTATTGGCCATAACCTCAAGGAAATTTTGGAAGCTCATAAAGGTCCATTTACAGGGGAGGGTCATAGAGGTCTTTACGAGATCTTAACTACCTCATGGCATGCTCAATTAGCTCTTAACCTAGCTATGTTAGGATCTTTAACTATTGTCGTAGCTCACCACATGTATTCTATGCCCCCCTATCCATATCTAGCTATTGACTATGGTACCCAGCTCTCTCTGTTCACGCACCATATGTGGATTGGTGGATTTCTCATAGTTGGTGCTGCTGCACATGCAGCTATTTTTATGGTAAGAGACTATGATCCGACTACTCAATACAACAATCTTTTAGATCGTGTTCTGAGACATCGTGATGCAATTGTATCACACCTCAACTGGGCATGTATATTCTTAGGTTTCCACAGTTTTGGTCTGTATATTCATAATGATACTATGAGTGCTTTAGGACGTCCTCAAGATATGTTTTCAGATACTGCTATACAATTACAACCTATCTTTGCTCAATGGATACAAAACACTCATGCCTCATCACCTAGTTTGACAGCTCCTGATGCAACAGCAAGCACCAGCTTAACCTGGGGAGGTGGTGATTTGGTAGCAGTAGGTGCCAAAGTGGCTTTGTTACCTATTCCATTAGGAACTGCGGATTTTTTAGTGCACCATATTCATGCATTTACTATCCATGTGACTGTATTAATACTACTTAAAGGTGTCTTATTTGCCCGTAGCTCTCGTTTAATACCCGATAAAGTGAATCTTGGTTTTCGTTTTCCTTGCGATGGGCCTGGAAGAGGAGGAACATGTCAAGTATCTGCCTGGGATCATGTCTTCCTAGGGTTATTTTGGATGTATAATGCAATTTCGGTAGTAATATTCCATTTCAGCTGGAAAATGCAGTCCGATGTTTGGGGTAGTATAAGTGATCAGGGAGTGGTAACTCATATCACGGGAGGAAACTTTGCCCAGAGTTCTATTACAATTAACGGGTGGCTCCGTGACTTTCTATGGGCACAAGCCTCTCAAGTAATTCAATCTTACGGTTCTTCATTATCTGCATATGGTCTTTTCTTCTTAGGTGCTCATTTTGTTTGGGCATTTAGTTTAATGTTCCTATTCAGTGGTCGCGGATATTGGCAAGAACTAATTGAATCTATTGTTTGGGCTCATAATAAATTAAAGGTTGCTCCTGCTATCCAGCCCAGAGCCTTGAGTATTGTCCAAGGACGTGCTGTAGGAGTAGCTCATTACCTTCTGGGTGGAATCGCCACAACATGGGCGTTCTTCCTAGCAAGAATTATTGCAGTAGGATAACGGCTAGGAGGATTTGAAAAGCATTATGGCATCAAGATTTCCAAAGTTCAGTCAAGGCTTGGCCCAGGACCCAACTACTCGTCGTATTTGGTTTGGTATTGCTACTGCACATGACTTTGAGAGTCATGATGATATTACCGAAGAACGTCTTTATCAGAAGATTTTTGCTTCTCACTTTGGTCAGTTAGCTATAATCTTTCTGTGGACCTCTGGTAATTTGTTCCACGTGGCTTGGCAAGGCAATTTCGAAGCATGGGTCCATGATCCCTTACATGTAAGGCCTATTGCTCATGCAATTTGGGATCCTCATTTTGGTCAACCGGCTGTAGAAGCCTTTACCCGAGGAGGCGCCCCCGGTCCGGTAAATATTGCTTATTCTGGTGTTTATCAGTGGTGGTATACAATTGGCTTACGCACTAATGAAGATCTTTATAGCGGAGCTCTTTTCTTGCTATTTCTTTCCGCTATCTTTTTAATAGCGGGTCGGTTGCATCTACAACCTCAATGGAAACCAAGTGTTTCATGGTTTAAAAATGCCGAATCTCGTCTCAATCATCATTTGTCGGGGCTCTTCGGAGTCAGTTCTTTGGCTTGGACGGGACATTTAGTTCATGTTGCTATCCCTGAATCAAGGGGGGAACACATAAGATGGGATAATTTCTTGTCTGTATTACCGTATCCCCAAGGCTTAGAACCCCTTTTTACAGGTCAGTGGAATCTTTATGCTCAAAATCCTGATTCCAGTAATCATTTATTTGGTACCTCGCAAGGGTCGGGAACTGCTATTCTAACTCTTCTCGGAGGATTTCACCCACAAACTCAAAGTTTGTGGCTAACTGATATAGCTCATCATCATTTAGCTATTGCATTTGTCTTTTTTATTGCTGGTCATATGTATAGAACTAACTTTGGGATTGGACACAGTATAAAAGATATTTTAGAAGCACATATTCCTCCGGGAGGCCGATTAGGACGCGGACATAAAGGTCTTTATAACACAATCAATAATTCTCTTCACTTTCAATTAGGTCTTGCTCTAGCTTCTTTGGGGGTTATCACTTCCTTGGTGGCTCAACACATGTATTCTTTACCCGCCTATGCATTCATAGCACAAGACTTCACTACCCAAGCTGCATTGTATACTCATCATCAATACATTGCCGGATTCATTATGACAGGGGCGTTTGCTCATGGAGCTATATTCCTCATTAGGGATTATGATCCAGAACAGAATAAGGATAATGTATTAGCGAGAATGTTGGAACATAAGGAAGCTATAATATCTCATTTGAGTTGGGCTAGTTTATTCCTAGGTTTTCATACCTTGGGACTTTATGTTCATAACGATGTTATGCTTGCTTTTGGTACTCCGGAAAAACAAATCTTGATCGAACCTATATTTGCTCAGTGGATACAATCTGCTCATGGTAAGACCTTATATGGTTTTGATGTACTCTTATCTTCAGCAAATGATCCAGCATTCAATGCTGGTAAAAGCATATGGTTACCTGGTTGGTTGAATGCTATTAACGATAATAAAAATTCACTCTTTTTAACAATTGGTCCTGGAGATTTTTTGGTTCATCATGCTATTGCTCTAGGTTTGCATACAACTACATTGATTTTAGTCAAAGGTGCTTTAGATGCGCGTGGTTCGAAGCTAATGCCTGATAAAAAAGATTTTGGTTATAGTTTTCCTTGCGATGGTCCGGGACGGGGTGGCACTTGCGATATTTCGGCCTGGGATGCTTTTTATTTGGCAGTTTTCTGGATGTTGAATACTATTGGATGGGTTACTTTCTATTGGCATTGGAAGCATATCACCTTATGGCAGGGGAATGTAGCTCAATTTAATGAGTCTTCCACTTATTTAATGGGATGGTTAAGAGATTATCTTTGGTTAAACTCTTCACAACTTATTAATGGATACAATCCTTTTGGTATGAACAGTTTATCTGTCTGGGCGTGGATGTTCTTATTCGGGCATCTTGTTTGGGCTACTGGATTTATGTTTCTTATTTCCTGGCGTGGATATTGGCAGGAACTGATTGAAACTCTCGCATGGGCCCATGAACGTACACCTTTGGCTAATTTAGTTCGATGGAGGGACAAGCCGGTAGCTCTTTCCATTGTTCAAGCACGATTAGTTGGATTAGCTCACTTTTCCGTAGGTTATATATTCACCTATGCAGCTTTCTTAATCGCCTCTACATCAGGCAAATTTGGTTAATTTGTTTTTTTTATTTTAAATTTTAGGAGATATTTAGATTATCAATCTAATCATCTCTGCATAAAAAGATTAAATAATCCACGTAATACTTCTCCATCTCAAATTTGATTTATATTTTTTATTCCTGGATATAAGCTGACTAAATCATTATGGCAAGAAAAAGTCTCATTCAAAGAGAAAAAAAGAAACAAAGATTGGAAAGGAAATATACTCTTCTTCGTCAATCTTTAAAAAAAGAGATGAGCGAAGTCTCATCATTGGATGAAAAATTGGAAATTTATAGAAAATTACAATCTTCACCACGTAATAGTGCACCTACACGTCTTCGTCGCCGTTGTTCGACGACTGGAAGGCCTAGAGCCAACTATAGGGATTTTGAGTTGTCCGGATATATAATCCGGGAGATGGCTCACGCATGTTTGTTGGCCGGGGTAACAAAATCGAGTTGGTAGGAGGAAAAAAAGATTATTTAAGGTTTTTGTGATGATAGAAAAGTCCCTCCCCTCCCTATATAGGGAGGGAGGATAACATGAGTAAGGGGTTGCTCAATGTAACCCATTTTGGCTATTATAGCAAAGCTAATATTAAGGGATAGCGCGGAGTAGAGCAGTTTGGTAGCTCGCAAGGCTCATAACCTTGAAGCCACGGGTTCAAATCCCGTCTCCGCAAAGACACAATAGTCAAAAAGGATGACTCATTCCATTGAGAATGGCTTGATAAACCATGAAAGGATACGACCAAACCAAAAACTATTCCTTTTTCTATTTCATCTTCCGGATGGGCGGGTAGCGGGAATTGAACCCGCATCTTCTCCTTGGCAAGGAGAAATTTTACCATTCAACCATACCCGCATTTGACTCATTATTGGAGTATATAATATATACTCCATATATTACCACTTACTTCTATGTAAGTATATTTTACTGGAATTATAGTATGATTATTTACTATACCAATAAGAAAATAACTCCTGCCAAGATCACTTTCATTTAGTTCCTTGGCATTTATGGGAAATGCCATTGCGAACTATAATGCCCCTCCGGAGAGGGGAGGGGGGGCGAGTTTCAACTCAAAAGATCTTAGAACATATCTACGATATGAAAGAATTTAGAATACCTACTAAAAAGACTGATCCAATCCATAATGATACGCCCGAAAATAGCACATTTTTGCTACTCGACCAACCATTAGGAGAGGCAAGTGCGACAGGTACACCAATTACTAGGAGAAATGAAATTGCAATTAATGCAAACACAGACGATTGGAAAGCAATAGTCATGGTTGTGATCTTAAAAGCTTCCAACAGATTCAATAGACTATACCATCGGATCCCTATCCGGTCAAATTATAATCAAATGCACTATGGATTTTATTTGATCATAAATTAATCGAGCTTAAACTTATCAAAATTCGATTTGAGTGTGAAAGAATAGGGAAATTCGTTTCTTTTTACCATTATGAGATATCAACTATAATATAGATAACAACCCTATAGTTTAACAACCCTATAGTTAGGTATTAACTGTCGGGGTAAAATAGAATTGTTTTCGTCCGGGAGAGATGGCCGAGTGGTTGATGGCTCCGGTCTTGAAAACCGGTATAGTTAACTATCGAGGGTTCGAATCCCTCTCTCTCCTTTTGTTCATTGAACAATTGAACTTATCAGTTCAGTACCAAAAAAGGCTCGGCTATATAATATAGATAGCCGAGCAACAAGGATTCAGTTGGAAAAATAATATCGAAGGATACCACTATCCCATCTCCCAACATGGGAAATAAATCTAAATCGGATAGATTTAGATTTTATCTAGCTTCATCTATGGTTTAATTAAGAGGGGTCATGGAAAGAACAGGTTCAAAATCACGATCAATTCCTTTCTCAAATCCTGCTGCAGCTGCGCGAGCCCTTCCTGCATGCCACAAATGACCTACGAAAAAGAAAAATCCTAGAACAAAATGAGAGGTGGCTAACCAACTTCGAGGTGAAACATAATTCACCGCATTAATCTCGGTAGCTACACCACCCACAGAATTTAAAGAACCTAAAGGAGCATGAGTCATATATTCCGCTGAACGTCGTTCTTGCCAGGGTTGTATGTCCTTTTTCAACTTACTCAAGTCCAAACCATTAGGACCCCTTAGAGGTTCCAACCAGGGAGCACGAAGATCCCAAAAACGCATTGTTTCTCCTCCGAAGATAATTTCTCCAGTAGGAGAACGCATAAGATATTTACCTAAACCAGTAGGCCCTTGGGCAGACCCCACACTAGCTCCAAGACGTTGATCTCTAACTAGAAAAGTAAATGCTTGAGCTTGAGAGGCCTCTGGGCCAGTAGGCCCATAGAATTCACTGGGATAAGCTGTATTGTTAAACCAAACAAAACAACAAGCAGTGAAACCAAAGATAGAAAGAGCCGCTAAACTATAGGACAAGTAAGCTTCTCCGGACCACACAAACGCACGACGAGCCCATGCAAAAGGTTTTGTTAAGATGTGCCAGATACCACCGAAAATACAAATGGAACCTAACCACACATGTCCTCCAATTAGATCTTCTAGATTGTCCACGCTAACAATCCATCCCTCTCCCCCAAAAGGGGACTTGAGTAAATAACCAAATATAACACCTGGGTTAAGCGTAAGATTCGTAATTTTTCTTACATCTCCACCGCCGGGAGCCCAGGTATCATATATGCCACCAAAATACACAGCCTTGAATACTAAGAGAAAAGCACCAACACCTAACAAGATTAGGTGAATACCTAAAATTGTGGTCATTTTGTTCCTATCTTTCCATACATAACCAAAAAAGGGAAAAGATTCTTCTAAAGTTTCGGGTCCGATTAGTGCATGATAAATACCACCGAAACCTAAAACTGCAGAAGAAATTAAGTGAAGTACCCCAGATACAAAATAGGGAAAAGTATCCACAATTTCCCCACCAGGACCGACTCCCCATCCTAGAGTAGCTAAATGAGGAAGTAAAATCAAGCCTTGT